AATATAATATTAATAGAAGAAAGGGGAATAATAAATATATATTAGAAATTCTCTTATCCCATTCGGAAGGATATCATTTCATAATTATCTATGACTGTTTATGTCTCTAGCATGACTACTTGATCAAATGTGGAGGAAAGTGGGATAAATGGCCGATACTACTGGAAGGATTCCTCTTTGGATAATAGGTACTGTAACTGGTATTACTGTGATCGGTTTAATTGGTATTTTCTTTTATGGTTCATATTCCGGATTAGGTTCATCCCTGTAGTAATCGGATGAATTAAGTTTTCGAAATGAAAGTGTAAGAACTCAACAGGGATCCACTCTTTCTTTGACGAATTCGAGGAGGTCCCGTTGAGTTCTTAATAATCATAATCTTTTTTATTCGTATAAATGACTCAATGGATAACTTTTTCCGATGTTTCAAAAAACTCCATTTCATTTTTTTTTTTTTGATGATGTTTTTGAAAAATGAACTTTATTAGTTGATTCAAAATATCTTTTCCAGAATAAGATCTGTCGATACTTTTTTTAAGTTGAAAGAAAAGTAAAATAAAGAAGGAATCAAAGGAATCACTTGATTTACTTCTTCCGGGTGGCACAATAGAAATAGAATGAATTCTATTGTATTATTCTATTCTCTATTTTCTCTATCGATTAAATATCATGTGAACCGAACCTTTTCTATACTATACTGATAGAATCTTACTCTAAATCTATTTTAGTATCTAATAGTATCGAATCATGATTGAATTTTTTTCTAAACAAGTTAATTGAACAAGTTGTAGAAGAAGTTGTATTTGTTCAATAAAATTATCTCTCTTTTTTATTTGTCCACTACTTATACTTATTACTTATTTTTTTTTTTTTATATTATTATATTTATTATATTATTATATTTTATTATATTTATATGCAATAATAAAAATATTATATGTCATAAAGGTTCTAAGTTGGAAAAAAATCGAAACTAAGCTAAGAATAGAATTCTTTCAGGAAGGAGATCAAGAAGTATTATTCTATTAAGATTTTGTAGAATATTTCTATTTCAACACAAGCAAGAAGGAATTGGACTCTAGGAAAAGACAAATAATCCCTCCTAGAATCCCGTTTTCCCCATTTCTATTTCTACTGTGCTTAATATTATCTGCCTATTTATTTTTTTTTTTGTTTAGTATCGAGTCGAATTTTCTTATATTAAAATAGAAAACTATTAATATATTTCTATTCTAGGACATTGAAATCTGAAAACAGTGACATAATTATACCGGTCTCATTTTTGTTTGGGGGTTGAAAAAAAAACAAAGAAACAAAGTCAAATAGTCTTCTTTACAATATACATACTATGACTGACTAGTACTGCGGTACAAGGAATTCTCTAAATCTAAAAAATATAAATTAAATATAGTATAATTCGAAAGAAACAAAGGTCTTTTCATAATTTTTTTATTATACAAAATAGAATTACAAAATATATTAACAAAAATTTTGTTTTTTTTAATATATTGATAAATCCGCGAACCTAGAAATTCATTTCGGACAATTGAACCTTCTCAAATTGTTTCTTTTTAAGAACCAAAAAGATTTGTGCCAAAATAATAGATGTAAAGAAGAACAAGAGACCTTGGACACGTAACGGATCTTGAAGTACTATTTCCGCATCCCCCTGACCAAATCCACCCACGTTAGGATTACTCGTTAATGGTTGATCCAGTTTGATAGATTCACCCTCTGAAACAAGAAGTTCTGGTCCTGGAGGTATAATATCAATCACTTCACGTCCATCCGATGCATCCACTATAGTTATTTCGTATCCCCCCTTTTCTTTTCGTATGATTTTTTTTACTATACCTGCTGCTGTAGCATTATAAACATTATTATTACTCTTGCTCCCATCGGGATAAATCTGACCCCTTCCCCTGTTCCCGCCTACGTATATAGGATATTTTAAGAAATGAACATCTCTCTTAGTAGCGGGATCTGGGGAAAGAATAGGAAAGGTGATTTCACTATATTTAGGACCAGGAACAGGGCCTACCACAAGAATATTTTTTTTTGTGGGACGATAGCTTTGAAAATACAGATTCCCTATCTTTTCTTTAATCTCAGGCGAAATACGATCGGGGGGGGCCAATTCAAAACCCTCCGGTAAAATAAGAACAGCCCCCACATTCAAAGACCCTTTTTTACCATTAGCAAGAACTTGTTTCACTTGCATATCATAAGGAATTCGAACAACTGCTTCAAATACGGTATCGGGAAGTACCGCTTGTGGAACCTCGATATCCACGGGCTTATTAGCTAAATGGCAATTGGCACATACAATACGGCCAGTTGCTTCTCTCGGATTTTCATAACCCTGCTGTGCAAAAATGGGATATGCATTTGAAATGGGTGTTCGAGTTATTATATATATCATGAGCGATACGGAAATGGATCGAGTAATCTCGTCCTTTATCCAAGAAAAGGCATTTCTAGTTTGCATGGTCCAATCATTGATCCTGAAAATTTCTACAATAAAATTAGGTAGGTCGCTGGTATAGTTCCCTATCCATGATTCTGCTATTTACTAAAATAATTTTCCTGGAATATAGGAAGAATTCCCCCGGTGGGTAGAAAAAAAAGAAAGTAATAAGTCAATTTTTGAATGTTTAGCTTTTGTACAAAATAACAAACTTTATAATTGGATCAGTGGATAGTTTTTTTTCATTCCTTCATTGAATAATAAATTATTACAAGTGATGGAGATACGCGATTTAAATAACAGAAAATCCAATATTTAAAAATTGTATCTAGAATGACTGGACAAATGGAAGAAAGAACGGATATAATTTGATCATTCTGAACAAATCCAAAATCTTTATAGACAAAACCAATCATTAGTTCCCAACCATGGGTCGAATGATATCCTACACAGAAATCTGTTAATAAAAGAATAGAAAAAGCTTTGATTGTGTCACTTAAATTATATAAGAATTCTTGAATCCAAGAGTTAAGAATACGAAGTTCTTGATTACCTAGAATAGAATAACCACTTAGAATAACGAAACAGATTATATTTACCGAGAAGTGCAAAATCGTATGGATACGATCTTCGTTGTGCGTCTTGATCAATTGGATGGTTTCTTTGTAGATTCCGCTACGAAGATTTCTTAGACGTGTTTCCGGGTATTCTTTTAGCATTTCATCCAACAGGAACAGTTCCTCGAATTCTATGAATTTTTTTAGAATACTCTTTTCTTGAATATCATTCAAGAAAATTTCGGATTGTCTAAGATTCCACCAATTAATAACCCAAGATTCCAGATTTTTCTTAAATGTGAAAGAGATGCACCAGGGCAAAAAGACTATAGATGTAAGATATAGAAGGGGAATGAATGCTTTCTTTTTTGCCATTTTTTATCTTTAATGAACATTTTTTATCTTTAATGAACTTAACTTCACCTCATTCGTCAACTCGATATGATAATAATATTTCTATCAAACATAAGTTCTATTACAACTTATAGAGCCTATATATAAATCTATAATATATAATATTCTATAATATATAATCTATAATATATAGAATATAAATCTATAATATAGAAATCTATAATACCGCGTTTTTTTATTCGCAATTCGGGAGTTAGTCTTTGTTTGAATTTAGAAAGAAAAGAATACAAAAATAGAATAAGAAAGCGAAAGAGTTCACTGCCAGCCAATTTAGAATGAAGAAAAAAATACTGTTTCCAAAGATATCAATTTTTAAGATTCGAAGCAATTACACCCTTTTGAAAGAATACACGAAAGAGCACTTCACGTAATGAATATTAGTCGAATTTCGAAACCAAAGAACATCCTTTCTATTTCTATCAAAATATCCAAATTTCGAAAAAAAAATTCTTTTCTTTCCCTAAGACATTTTTTTCAGTTCATTTTTTTTTTTCAAAATACTTCAATTGGTACACGCAATAAATAGGCCAATTCTGCAGCTTTTTGTTCAATTTCTCGTGGAGTCAGATTCTCGTCAGTACTAGTCAAGGGAATGGCCCCCTGTCCTACGATTTCCATATAAAGGACACGACGAGTATAAATAGCCTCTTTAACTTCTATTCTGATCGATTGAATGTCTTTCATAAGGAATCGAAGAAAAATACGACGATTTTTTCCAGGAAATCCCCAACGAAAAATGCACACTATTCCTTCTTTTCTATCGAATCGATCATAACCACTACCTACATTCCATGAAATTGTACACCACAAATAAGAACTAATAAAGAGACCGGCGATTCCATAGAAAGACATCACGATCCCTTGTGGAAAAAAAAGAATTTGCTGAGACGGAAATAAAGATAACAAATTCCTATCAAGATAACTGGAAGTTCCAACCAATAAGAACCCTAATGAACCTAAAAAAAGGATAAAGGCCCAGCAGAAATTACTTGTTTTTCGAGACCCCGTTATAAGTTCTATCCATATACGTTCTGATCGCCAACTCATATTAGATCCAGTTCTATTTTATTGGAATTGGGAGAATAAATAATGGAATCGGGAAAATAAAAAATAAATAACCCAACGAAATGAATTTGACTTTACTTTTTCGAAGTAACTTTCATCAACTAGCACTATTTTGATGTAAACCTTTACTTTAGCTTTAGGAGGAGTAATTCATCGAATTGCTTATAAAAAAAAAATATATCAGATTTGTCCCCACTGCCCGTATCTAAAAAATCTTGTTTTTTTGAACATGAAGAAATAAAGAAGCCATTGCAATTGCCGGAAATACTAGGCCCACTAAAGGCACAAAAATAGAGGGTAAGTTGCTGAGAGTTGTCATAAAATGGTTACCTCGATTTAATATTTGTACCTGTTATTTTTTTTTTTTTTAATATCTTTTAATATCTTTGTTATTTCTATATTGTTATAAAGATAGTCTATAATCAATAGTCTATAATCACTAGAATTCATATATACTTATACTAAGTATATTTTAAAAATTAGATTAAGTATAGCTAAGTGAATATATGAATATAATATATGAATATATATAATATAAGCATATATATATAATTAATATAAACATATATATATATATTGAGTATATAATTAATGAGTATATAATTATATAATTATATAATTGTATATAATTATATAATTCAAAAATAATCAAAAATATTAATAAATAAAAAAAAAATAAATAAAAATCTAATAAATATAATATATAAATAGAAGGCTAAATAAATGGATTTATTTTGCCTTATGTTTCCAAAGAAAAATTCATTCTTTCTTTTATTTGGATTTTTACTATGATTCCTATATTTGATTTCTAGAAACTAAATAACTACTCACTTGCCACAACACAAATAAAATAATTTTTCAAAAATTTAAAGCTCTGCTTAATTTTTTTAATTTTGAGTCAAAGTAAAGAAAGCATGGAGCTGAAATAACTCACTCAGAACCCCCTTTAAAGGACTACGCGGTACGATTGAATCAAATAAGCCTTTATCGAATAAATATTCAGCCTCTTGTGAACCTTCGGGTACTGTCTTATTCAACGTTTGTTCAATTACTCTTTTACCCGCAAATGCAATGTAAGCATTGGGTTCGGCAATAATGATATCCCCCAACATACCAAAACTAGCTGTCACCCCACCAGTAGTAGGAGATGTAAGGATCGATACATAGAATAACTTTTTATTTGTTTGATAATCATATAAAGCAGAAGATATTTTAGCCATTTGCATCAAGCTCAAACTTCCTTCTTGCATACGCGCTCCTCCGGAAGCACAAACTAGAATAAGAGGTAAAAATTGATTGGTAGCATATTCGACCAAACGGGTTATTTTCTCACCTACTACGGATCCCATACTACCCCCGATAAACTGAAAATCCATAATCCCAATTGCTACGGGAATACCATTTAGTTGACCTGTGCCCGTTTGAACAGCCTCAGTTAATCCTGTCTTTCTTTGATAAGAATCAATACGATCTTTATAAGGTTCCTCTTCTGAATGAAATTCAATGGGATCCAGAGAGACCATATCTTCATCCATAGGATTCCAAGTACCTGGATCAATCAAAAGTTCGATTCTATCTGAACTGCTCATTTTCAAATGATATCCACAGTGTTCACAAATATTCATTTTTGATTTAAAAAATTTCTTATAATTTAATTCATAACAATTTTCGCATTGAATCCACAAATGCTTGTATTTTTGAGTTTCATCGAGATCATTAGAACTTTCTCTTCTAGTTAAATCACTATCATCAATATTGTCACTATGATCTAAAATGTAACTATCATCAATACTATCATCAATATTGTCACTATGATCTAAAATGTAACTATCATCAATATCGTTACTATCATCTAAAATGTAACTATCAATACGGATTTGAGAACGAAGATAACTGTCAATGCAACTATTAATGTTATTATTCCAATTAGATTTAGTATCATACATGTAATGATCATAATGGGGATCATCATTCTTAGAGACATTATTCAGATAACTAGAATTCTTATAATTATAAAAAAAACTTTCTGGTTCACTTAGAAAAGAATGATCATTGCCAATCTCCAAAAATTTATTGTCAATATCAAAATCTATGGAATAACTGTTCCTGTTACTATCCCTAACTAAAAAAGTTTCATCAGATAGGAGATTACGGATGTTCCTGAAGCCGACTAAATAATCAACATTACTGTAACTAGAATTGTCACTATCACCCCAACTATGAATATTTTTATCTATATCCGTTCTAATTGGGCCTTCACTTACATTGGTATTTTCAATAGGACCAAAACTATCCATTGATTTACTTAACCCACACCTGTATTCTAATTCGCTATTAAAAAATATAGAATTGAACCAGCATTTTTTCATAGAGCTGTCTTTCCTCCATTTACATGAAAATAGAATAGATGAATAGTCATTCGATGAAAAATCATAGAAATATAAATATTTTATAAATATTTCATTTATTCATTTATTTATTATCAAAAAAATAAGTATATAAATGTATATAAATCCAATCACTAGGATTAGTAACTAATAAAAATAACAAGTGAATGAGTATTAAAAAAAAGGATTCTTTTTCATGAGAACCCAGAGTATTATTTCACTATATATGTCACTATATATGCTGGAACTCTTTTTTCAATTCTAGTTTTTTTTTATTTGAATATAATATTTATGAATAAAAAGAAATTATAGAAAAAAAAATTATTTAGTAGTTTACCTCCTGTTGTGTGAAATTCACATCGAAAAACGAAATAAAATAGTTGTTGTCCCGGAATTTTTTTTCGTAAAATCTTGTCTGCTTAATATTTAATAATTACGGTTTAAATTTTATATTTGTTACTTTTCATTTAAAACATCTATTTTATTATTGTATTTACATTTTGAAGATCGATAAAAATAATTTTTTGTGACTACAGAAAATAACATTTTATGCTAACCATAAGAGATAAATATATTAGTTATGAATAGATAAAGAAATAGTTTTTAAAAGAAAAAATATTTGCTATGCCCCTCTTTTCTATTTTCTCTCCCTCTTTTTTTTTTTTATGATTTGAAGCTCTTTTTCTTTTTCTTCTTTTCTCTCCTCTTTTTCTCTCTTTTCCTCCTTCCTCCTTCACCTTACCAAAGCCAATAAATAGATGACCCAAAGGGTTCAAACCATATGTTAGCAACAAGTACCAACCCTCTGTTGCCCCCACACTTTTTGCACTCGTAGTGATCCTGTTACTTTTTAGTCTCTCATTTTCAACAAATTCAAATTTTAGAAGATCGCTCTTTTCAGAAGATCCGATTTTTTCCACGTCTACCTCCCCATCTACTTTTCCATTCTCTGCGTCTCCTCGCCCATCACTAGGCTTGAGCCACTCTACTCTACTTTGCAGCCCACCTATCTATGCCTGCAGGTGCTCCAGACCCTAGCTTATGTTCCCATTGTTACCTCTTTTCTTCTTTTTTCCTTGCTTTCTGTTCACGTTTCTTTCTCCTTCCTTCCCCTCTCTTCCCTACGCTCTCCTCTCTTTCTTTTTTTTTTTTTTTTTTTTTTTTTTTTTTTTTATTTTTTTTTTTATTAAGATATGCAGATGGCTGTAGCTTTAGATTGTAATTTTTTTTTTCTTTTATTTATTGTGCTATTTTAAGTCTATCAAATTTGGATTTTTACATGGCATTTTTAAATATTTTTATCTTTTCGGTATTTTTTTTTTTTTTAATAAAATTGAGTTCTTTGGTGAAGTCTCTTGGTGTTAGGGAGACCTCAGGGCATATCTTTTTCTTTTGTTTCTTTCTCTCAAATAATTATACAAATAGAGGGTTAATTCTCGCAAATGCACTTTTGGTTGAAATAGTTTTACCAATTCCAACAAATTAATCTTTTTTTTTTAAATGGCTGGTACTAGTACTGGTAGGGGATCCGGGTTCCAGAGCCAACAGAGAGCACCACTGATAGCTTCAGCATCACATGAGCGGTGTTGCATCACCGAGACCTAATCAGGCAGGTGTATCCCAGAGGAGTTCATCTAGCTTTGGGCAGTCTAGCCAAGGAAAACCTCACTGCCAGAATTGTGGAAAATCATTTTGGGCAATGTCTTTCATTATTCTCTTCTCTTCTTGTGTGTTTTCACTCATGAATATATGTCACTCTAGAACTTGCTTTGATTCTTTTTGAAACTACATTTTTCATATGTGCATATAAAAATGATTTAGGCATTCTTTCTTATTTTTCCTACTTAGCCATATAGCCTTCCTTGCATTATTTTCCCTTGTTTTCCCCTTTGAGCCATATATCCATTTCTTGTTTATTAGCTCATTACAAGCCATAAGCGTAAAACCATGTTTTTACCTTTTCCTTAGAGTTTAGGGGAGCATTGGTCAATTTTTCACTGCATAGCTAAAAACAAGTGTGGGGGTTTGCTCGGGACGTGCAAACTTTTAAGTGTGGGGGGTGATATTATTGGTATAAAAAAAAAAAAAGGAAGTTGTTGAAAAAAAAATTAGAAAAAAAAAAAGAAAAAAAAATGAAATAAAATAATAATAAACAGAGACTCTATTTAGATTAGAGACGAATCATTAAAAATAAGAAAGAAGAATTACACTCTACCTAATATTATATATTCATATTCTGAAACTTAAGAAAAGGGTTTTCCAAAAAACAGCAATCTTTATTCTGATATAAAATTTGTATTAAAATATGATATATATCATGAATGCATATGCTCTGGGACGGAAGGATTCGAACCTTCGAATACCGGGACCAAAACCCGTTGCCTTACCACTTGGCCACGCCCCATTTTTATTTCGAAAATACAATAATAAAGACTATTATTGATATTGGTTGTTCGTCAATTCCAGTTCAAAAATCTCTATAGAATAAATTGTTGCTAGGATTTTGATATGTGTAGATATAGAATTAAACTGAAATTATTGATCATTACATATATATCAATTAAGATATTATATGAAAGTATGGTTTCTTCTATTTTTTTTTTTTGAATGAAAAGATTTTGAACTGGGTAAGTTCAAATCAAAGAAGGATTTTAGGGGTCTGATCTTATTTATTTAATTTTTTTATTGAATTTTCATTTTTACTAATTTATTTTATTCATTACATTAATATTTATAATTAAAAAATAAACAAATATTTAAAATAAATATTTTAGATTAATATTAACTAATAGATACTATAGTATCAATAATAAATTAAATAAATAACCAAATTCTTATTAATAAATTCTTATTAATTATTTTTTTATTTTAATTATTTATTTAATTTATATATTATTATTTTTTTTATATATAATAAATATTATATAATATATATTTCTTTTATTTTTTATTTTTTTAGTATTTATTTTATATTATAATTATTATTAATATATATTTTATCATATTTTATAATATATAATTATTTATAATTTATTTTCAAATGAAATATTAATATTAAATTGAAATATTAATATTAAATTGAAATATTAATATTAAATGAACCTTATTAAATATAAATTAACTATTTATATTAATATTAATTGAATTTTCATTCATTAATTCACAAAAAGCAAAAATACAATTAATTTTATTTTCTTAAAGAACAAAATGTTTGTTATGTTTAATATCTTTAGTTTGGTCTGTATTTGTATTCACTCCGCCCTTTATTCAAGTAGTTTTTTCTTGGCGAAATTACCAGAAGCCTACGCTTTTTTGAATCCAATTGTGGATATTATGCCAATAATACCTCTATTCTTTTTTCTCTTAGCTTTTGTTTGGCAAGCTGCTGTAAGTTTTCGATGAGATCTTTAATTTGAATAATGTCCTAAAAAAATTCAGAACTTATTGGAAAACAAAAATTCGAACATTTTAATAATTTATAATTTATAAGATCAGATAAGTCTTACAGTATGAATCCTTGATTCATATATTGAAAGTTTTTGATAGACAAGAAAAATCTATACCATCTCATCATTTCCCTATTCTTACATTTTCTCCATTGAGAAATCCTAATCCTATTCGATTTGAGTCCACCACCAATACCTAAGATATGAAAGAAAATTTTTGGTAATAGTAATAAAGAGTTTGACTCTTACTACAAATAAATTTCCTAATTTTTTTCTATTTCCTCGAAATCACTTCATTTCTTAGAAAGTTAGTATCAAAAGAAACATAATGTCTAATATAAGAGAATCTATTCTCTTTCTCTGTTGTTTTTTTTTTAATTATTTTGGAGATTTTGTAATGCTTACTCTAAAACTATTTGTTTATACGGTAGTGATATTCTTTGTTTCTCTTTTCATCTTCGGATTCCTATCTAACGATCCAGGACGTAATCCAGGACGTGAAGAATAAAAAAAAGATTTTTTGTTTTATGTATTTCTCTTGCTTGTGCTGAATTTTGAAATATTTATTATTTTATTAAATTAATTCTATTTATTATTTTTGATTATTTTATTAAAAAATTTAAATAATAAATAAAAAATAAAACAAACAAAGAAAACAAATAAAAACAAAAGAAGCTCCATAAATTCAAAAGAAAAAAATACCAAATCATCAACGGAAACGGAAAGAGAGGGATTCGAACCCTCGGTACAAAAATTAGTACAACGGATTAGCAATCCGACGCTTTAGTCCACTCAGCCATCTCTCCCCAATTGAAAAAATAGAATTACTTTTTTTATGTTACATTACATAAACAAAAAGTGGGGCTTAAAAAAGCCTTCTTTATACTTTATATTTATTATATATATTTATATTACATCTTAATTACATCTTATTTTTATATGTTATCTCTCTTTGAATTTTATTCTAATTTTCTTATTGTCATTTATCCCCACACTTTTTTTTAATATATTTATTTTTATTATATTTATGACTTCTATTTAGAATAAATTTCCATTCTATTCATTTTCATTATTCTAGCCGGGCCTTTTTTGTTCCCATGAATCCTGGATAATAATGATTTATTTGAATGTATTTGATTTGAAAAAAAAAAATACTTGTTATTTAATTAAACACGATCAAACATAAATAAAAAAGACTTTTTTATTCCTATGATATAGAGATATAAGATCAAAATGTCATTTTTTATTACTCTTTCTTTTAAAGAAAAGAATGGAACTATAGATTCTTTCACAATGCATTTTTTTTATGGATTAAGTAGTTTTGTCGAGATGTATTCGTCAAAACAAAACACCTTCAGCAAAAACAAAATCCAAAAATGAAAATCTTAATTTCATTAGATCCCAAACATGCCAACACTCTAATTTTTATGATTCTTTTATAATCCTATTTTTTGATTACGACTTTCCATTGTTCGACAAAAGGTCCATTTATATGCAATAATTGCATTGTAGCGGGTATAGTTTAGTGGTAAAAGTGCGATTCGTTCTATGGACCCCTTAATAGTTAAAGGGTCCCTCGTTTGATTCATGTCCCGATCAAAAACTTTATTTCTTACTTAAAAGGGTTTAATCAATCCTTTATACCTTTCAACGAACGATTCAAGGAATAATATACATTATCATAATTTGTATCCAAGAAGAATCAATTCTAAATTGACAAATGGAATTAAAAAATTATGAAACATAAGTTTTTGAAATTGGACCAAGACTCCTAATTTTTTGAGTATGAGTAAAGGATCCATGGAAAAAGATATAGAAAGTTTATTTCTAATCGTAACTAAATCTTCCATTTTTTTTGTTTTGTATAGGAGAAATTGAAGCAAAATAGCTATTAAACGATTGCTTTAGTTTACTAGAGACATCGACATATTTATTTTAGCTCGATGGGAATCAAATTCTTTTCCTAAGGATTCTCTCAAATAGAAATAGAGAACGAAGTAACTAGAAAAAACAGATTGATATAATCCTACTCTTCTATAAGGATCATCTAAAAAGCGAGGTGTTTTAAATGCATTCTCATACAGAAAGGCTGACGTAGATGTTATGGGTAAAAATTTTTTTTGTTCATGTCTTCCATCTCTTAATTTCTTCCATAAAGGAGCCG